AAACAAGAGGGGTTTCGTGTTACTAATTGAATTCAATCAACGGGATTAAGTGTCTTACGACTGGGTTAGGGTAAAATAAAAAATAGGAACAACAACTTAATCTGGACCTCTTAGTCTTTGTACCTAGACTAGCTCGTCTAGCATCCCATAAAAGAAGAGCCTTATTTGATTTATGATTCATATTCATCATCCCCATAGAGGGGAGTAGATAGGACTTAAACAGCAATAGAAGGTATAAATTTGAATATCTATGTCTATCCGAATCTCATTAACAATCAATTCCATATGTAACAGATGTATTTTCTTTGAACCTCATTTTTAGGTATTTTGTCTTTGGCTCTAATGAGAATGATTAGAAATCTATGTAACAATTGAGGCAGGGGGTGATTCAGACACTCTACTCACTTTACTTTATGGAAAGATTACAGAAAAATTACTGAACCGCAAGTCAAATACGTATAAAACGAAGAAATGCTTATATGTATGTATTGTTATCATTCTATTTCAGTGACAACGGTGTTTCAATTTTTGTGAAAAAGATTTATGATCCAAATATTTAACATAGAATATCCATAATTTAATTACTTCCAGTGACAATTGTTCAGTTTCTCTGATAGATACAGAAATCCCCTATTCTTTCAATTCTGATTTTATCAATCAGATGAAAGAATAATGACCTAAATCTTCCCTTACATATAAGTATTTTTTATCCACTCCACAAAAAAAGAAAGAAATTGGATTTGCTTTTCGATCTATCTATATGCTTTAAATCATTGATGATGGTTCAATTCGAAAAGAAACATAGATTTCTCTCTCTTATGATGATCAAAATAAAATGCAGTACTTACTGTAAAACATTATTCAACTAATGATGTCGAAGTAGGAAATTTTTTCAATTAAATATTTTTAATGATTTCTTACGAGTCCTTGGTACTTGAAGACGTGTGAGATTGGTGAATCTATCCTATTGAGTCACTCAAAGATGCAGATTCAAAAAGAACTTATTTATTCGTGTTATTTATATTTGTGTTATTTATAAATAATAAAAAAAAAATGTTGCATTCATACGGGATTAAGTTGAATTCTTGCTGAGACTTCTTCAGAAAAATATCTACCCATCCAGATAGAAGGAAAAAAGTATGGATTACTATGTACCGACTGAACCAATGACTACTCATGATTCCATAATTGAATCAATTACATACCGGTTCCAAACTAGAGGAATGTTATGGTAAAACTTCGTTTGAAACGATGTGGTAGAAAGCAACGTGCGACTTGAAAGACATGATCAGCTGTGGATTCTTACATCCACCATTTTAGATTATATAGGAATGAAAGTGCTCTTGGCTCGACATCCTTTGTTCTGTTCCACTAGAACCCCCATTTGGGGTGTAATGTAAATAGTACATGATATGATGGAGCTCGAGTAGAAAGGATTGATTCATTTCTCAGGGGCAAGGATCTAGGGTTAGTGCCAATCAATAAGTTGGAATAACTTCGTAAGTATATCTTCGATATAGAAATTGAAAGAATCCAATTCGAGCAAGTTTCAAATCCAAAAGGAAATTTTGTTGGAATTGGTAAAACTCTTTTGATCAAGTAGCACGCGTGAATCAACCGTTCTATGATTCTTTGATAGAAAGAAATAAAAAAAAAGGTATGTTGCTGCCATTTTGAAACGATTAAAGATCACCGAAGTAATGTCTAAACCCAATGATTCAAAGTAAAGATAAAGGATCCTGGAACAAGGAAATACCGTTTTCAATTGTCTCAACAACTAGATCAGAATGAAGAATCAAAATGGATTCTAAACGAGACAAAAAAAGGGGGTTAGAGACCACTCAATAAATGAAATGCCTAAGGGTTTTCTTTGAGCTATTTGGGAGTTATCCAACTTGAGTTATGAGTACAAATGATTTTTCTTTTTCGAGAAAGAAGAAAAAAAAAAAAAAAGACTTAAATCATAGTCTAATTGATTTGATGATTTTATGGATCTATTTGCCATTAGAATTCGATACCTAGCCATAACTTCGAATCATTTTTTCTCGAGCCGTACGAGGAGAAAACCTCTTATACGTTTCTAGGGGGGGTATTGTTCATCTACATCTATCCCAATGAGCCGTCTATCGAATCGTTGCAATTGATGTTCGATCCCGAAGAGAAGGAAGAGATCTTCAGAAAGTGGGTTTTTATGATCCGATAAAGAATCAAACTTATTCAAATGTTCCTGCTATTCTATATTTCCTTGAAAAAGGCGCTCAACCTACAGGAACTGTTCATGATATTTCAAAGAAGGCGGAGGTTTTTACGGAACTTCGTCTTAATCAAACGAAATTCAATTAATGAAATTGAAATAAAAGAAATAAAAAAAAAGAGTGTGGGGATCACTCATATATAGCTTTGTATAACTTTTTCTCTATTATTCCCCTTTCTCTTGTTATATTCATACTTATTTATTATTTTATTGCTCTCATAGAATCCCATCTTCAATAACGACCAA